CTAGGAAAAGCCCACATACGACGAATATTTTTTGTTGCTGTCGGAAAAAGGAGAAGTCCCACTCCTATTGCTATAGGAACCGGAAGCGGAACGAAAGGTATGATCCATGCATATTGATATGTATGTTCCATAATAAAATCAAACTTTTGAATTCTTAATTACTTTTTAATTGTTTCCGATTCACCAGCTCTTATCTTTTCTCTTTCGGAAGGAACAATAACAATAAAATAATTAAAGACAATAAAGATATGAAAGAAAAATTAAGATAGGAAAAAACTCAAATAAAATTTTCAATTCGTAATCATTTTTGATTCTTTTCCAAATACTTCAAATATTGAAATCAAGAAGTGATAATTGGTCAAATGATAGGATCAAATCGCTGGTGAAAAGTTACTACTTAGTGATTAACTAAGAAATTTATGAAGATACAAAATTATGAGATTTTCAATCCTTCTATTATTACGAAAATTTATATCCATGGAGCAAACAAAAATAATTATAGAAAAAAAGTATTTGATTATGATATGGATCATAGGATCCACCAATAACCTGACCCCCCAAAACAAGAAACCTCGTTATTTTAGTTAGTTCATTCGGTATTGAGAATTATTAACTAATTCGTTGTGGAACTGATTGAGTAGCTTCCATTACAATAAAAAAAAAAACGTATGCTTATAAAAAACTCTATAATACCGATCACTTTGCTACCCATCACTTCTCCTAGAACTGAAATAATAAATTACTAAAATAAAATGAGCTTTTTCTCAAGTCATGTATCGTTTAATAGATTAACTACTATACTAGTTTCATTCTAATTTTCTAATTTGAATTAGGTAAGGGTTCTTAAACCTTTCGATTTTTTTTATTAAATTAAATATAACATGACGAAACTAGACGGAGATAAAAATTTAAGATCCTTTTTTTAATATTGAACTATTTTCTTATTAACACCAACCAATTCCACTTCTATGGAAGTGGATCCCATAGATCCAAATGAGTATAGAAAAGTATCAATCAGTAGAAATTTTTTTTTATTCTTTCTTCGTATATTGGATGTAATAGAATATTGGATGCAATAAAAACATGAAAATAACATATAAATTTTTGACCTAGAGATACTCTATGCAATGCACACGTAGCTCTATTGTATATTATCAAGGAAGTATCATCGAGAAAAAAAAAATAATAAATATATAGAAAAGGAAAAAAAAAGAACGATCCATTTTGAACAATACATGTCTTTCACATCTAACTGTAACCATGAATAACTTATTTTTTTTTTGAATGGCGGTTCCGAAGAAACGTACTTCTATGTCAAAAAAGCGTATTCGTAAAAATATTTGGAAAGGGAAGGGGTATTGGGCAGCGGTAAAAGCTTTTTCTTTAGCGAAATCTCTTTCGACTGGTAATTCAAAAAGTTTTTTTGTGCGACAAACAAGTAAGAAAGTCTTGGAATAATTGGAATCGATATGAATCGATGAGTTGACTAATGAAATTTATAATCTGAATTTTTCCCATTACCTATTTTTTTTTATTTTGAACTAATCAATATGAGAATGAGATGGAATTTACTATTGTGGTATATAGAATAACAATTCTTCTGGCTACTGGATTCTAAAAAAGGGTACTATTAAAAAAAAAGAAGTAGTTAAGCACAAGATACAAAGTTTTATCTTTCATTTTAGTAGGTTTTTATAATTTGTAGGATCGGGGTTTTTATTTTTCCTATCCATTTACTTTTCAAATAAATAGAATATTCTTTTTCTTTTAGGCAGAGTTTATTGGATTCTGTATCCCAAATAAAATAGCGATTCTGTGTTTGTACTACAGGCTCGATCAAGATATCTAGCTATATAGCTAGATATCTTGATAACTCTGTTCTTTAGAAATAGAAGAAATCGAGTTTTGAAGTACGATAAATTCCGATAGAGATTCAAACGTTTTTGTTATATGGCTATATGTCCAGCCTAATAACTAATAGGTTTGTTAAATCCTACCACGAATTATGGACACAATGAAAATCCCAACAATTAATAAAGTTTTGATCCCAAGTTATCCAAATCCAAATATTTACAGAAATTCCTTGACGGTAGTGATGAAATTTGGATCCATAAAAAGTTTTTATTTTTCTTTTTTGTTGGATCCATGAACTCAAATAAATGAGACATAAATTGTAAAAAAAAAGACTGAGGTATACAATTTTGGAGGTCTATGCCGAGATTGAGGAAAACACTATCTAGTTCCAACTGTTTTATTCCAGGAGAGCGAGAAAGCCCCTTATTAAAACTAACCCCATCCCCCAAAACAATACACAATACTTAAGTATTATTGAACGTTCAAATAGGAATTTGAACGATTCTTTATTCATGGATTTTGCTTTTGCAGTTAATTGACTCCTTCAATCTCGACGATTGAATATGTATGGGCTATTATGATTTCGAACAAGCCGCTATGGTGAAATCGGTAGACACGCTGCTCTTAGGAAGCAGTGCTAGAGCATCTCGGTTCGAGTCCGAGTGGCGGCATCTTCTAAAAGAAATACAATAAATCCTATAATGAATTCAATTGACGATTTCCATTACATTGTTGAAGGACCCTCTTCTTTTTGAGTTTAGGATTTTTTTATGATATTTTTGACTTTAGAACATATATTAACTCATATTTGTTTTTCGATCGTTTCAATTGTAATTACGATTTCTTTGATGACTTTATTAGTCCACGAAATCGTGAGACTCGATGATTCGTCAGAAAAGGGCATGATAGCCACTTTTTTCTGTATAACGGGATTATTAGTTACTCGTTGGATTTATTCGAAGCATTTTCCCTTAAGTGATTTATATGAATCATTAATGTTCCTTTCATGGAGTTTCTCCATTATTCATATGGTTCCCTATTTTAGGAACCAAAAAAATCTTTTAAGCGCAATAACTGCACCAAGTGCTATTTTTACCCAAGGCTTTACTACTTCGAATCTTTTAACTGAAATACATCAATCCCCAATATTAGTACCTGCTCTACAATCCCAATGGTTAATGATGCACGTAAGTATGATGATATTGAGCTATGCAGCTCTTCTATGTGGATCATTATTATCAGTAGCCCTTCTAGTCATTACATTTCGAAAAAGCATAGAGATTTTTGGTAAAAGCAATCCTTTCTTAATTGGCATTGCTCCCCTTTCCTTTGGTGCGATTCAAGACGTGAATGAAAGAAGCAATGTTTTACGAAATACTTCTTTTCTTTCGTTTAGAAATTATCACAGGCATCAATTGATTCAGCAATTGGATCGTTGGAGTTATCGTATCATTAGTCTAGGATTTATATTTTTAACCATAGGTATTCTTTCGGGAGCAGTATGGGCTAATGAGGCATGGGGATCGTATTGGAATTGGGACCCCAAGGAAACTTGGGCATTTATTACTTGGATCATATTCGCCATTTATTTACATACTAGAACAAATAAAAATTTGCAAGGCGCTAATTCTGCAATTGTGGCTGCTATGGGATTTCTTATAATTTGGATATGTTATTTTGGGGTCAATTTATTAGGAATAGGTCTACATAGTTATGGTTCATTCGCATTAATATCTCTTAATATCTAATTGAAGAAAGGACCTGACGAATACATTAGGAATAGCGTAGATAACGAAATCGTGTGTGAGTTTTTGAGAACCATTTGCATTAAGTAATGATGCAAATGGTTCTCAAAAACTCACACACGTATCTGATTCCAATTCACTTCATTTTTTACTTAAGATTAAGATAAGTAAAAAAAAAAAAGACTTATTTTTTTTATTGTACAATGAACAATTTTTTAAATAACAGAATTTTTTTATGTCTTATTGATGTTAATGAAAACTACCTATAAAAGTAATTAGATAGAATAACCTCCACCTTATCAACTGATAATGAGAGAACCAAATCTGGATAAATACCAATACCTAGTACAGGTAGAAAGATACAGATCGAAACAAATAGTTCTCGTGGTCCAGAATCCAAAAAAGAAAAGTTTGGAGCATTAAATTGCTTGTGTCCATAGAACATCTGACGTGACATAGATAATGAATAAATAGGAGTTAATATCATTCCAATTGCCATTACAAAAGTAATTAGCATTTTTGAAATTAAAAGATATTTTGGGCTGGTAATTATTCCAAAAAATACTACCAATTCTGCAACAAAACCACTCATTCCGGGCAATGCAAGAGAAGCCATTGAGAAGCTACTGAACATCGTAAAGGCTTTTGGCATTGGCATAGCTATTCCTCCCATTTCGTCGAGATAAACAAGACGTATTCTATCATAACTCGTTCCTGCCAAGAAAAAAAGTGAAGCACCAATAAATCCATGAGAGATTATTTGTAAAACGGCCCCATTGAGTCCCGTATCGGTTAGGGAACCGATTCCTATAATTGTGAAACCCATATGAGATACGGAGGAATAGGCGATTCTCTTTTTTAAATTTCGTTGACCGGGAGATGTTGAAGCTGCATAGATTATTTGAATTGTGCCTACGATCAACAACCAGGGAGAAAATATAGAATGAGCATGGGGTAATAATTCCATATTGATCCGAACCAATCCATACGCTCCCATTTTTAATAAGATTCCGGCTAGAAGCATACATGTACTGTAATGTGCTTCTCCATGAGTATCTGGTAACCATGTATGCAGGGGTATAATCGGTGATTTGACAGCATAAGCAACAAGAAATCCAAAATAGAATATTATTTCCAATGCCATAGGATACGATTGATTAGCTGATGTTTCAAAATTTAATGTTGGTTCATTGGAACCATATAAACTCATACCCGGAACTCCCAGTAAGAGAAAAATGGAACCCCCTGCAGTGTACAAAATAAACTTTGTAGCTGAGTACAAACGTTTCTTCCCTCCCCACATGGATAGAAGTAGGTAAACAGGAATTAATTCTAACTCCCACATGATGAAAAAAAGTAAAAGATCTCGGGAAGAAAATGATCCTATTTGACCGCTGTACATTGCTAACATCAGGAAATGGAACAATCGCGAATCTCGAGTAACTGGCCAAGCGGCTAAAGTAGCTAAAGTAGTGATGAATCCTGTTAGTAAAACGGGTCCTATGGAAAGTCCATCGATTCCTAGTCTCCAGTGAAAATCAAAAAAATTTATCCATTTATAGTCCTGTTCTAATTGGATTAATGGATCGTCCAATTGAAAATGATAACAGAATACATAGGTGGTTAGAAGTAATTCTAAAATAATTATACATATAGTATACCACCTAATCACCTTATTTCCCCTATGAGGGAGAAAGAAAATTGAAGAACCTGCAAATATCGGCAAAACAACAATTAGTGTTAACCAAGGACCATAATTCGTGGTAAAGACAAGATACACTTTGACCAGAAACCCCGTGCTCGAAATCAAATATAATAATATATATATCGAGTACGGTTTTTTGTCGGTAAAGATAAATCAAATGGATTCAAGTGGAGTTTTCTGGAACGTATCAATAAGCTAGACCCATGCTACGAGTTGTCTCATGCCATAAATAAACCCGAACACTCAAAAAATCCGTTGGACAAGCGGATTCACACCTCTTACAACCTACACAGTCTTCTGTTCTGGGAGCAGAAGCTATTTGCTTAGCTTTACATCCGTCCCAAGGTATCATTTCTAATACATCTGTGGGGCAGGCTCGTACACATTGAGTACACCCTATACATGTATCATAAATCTTTACTGAATGTGACATTGGATCTATAAATTTGTTGAATGTGATCAATTTTCGATCTAGTAAAAAAAAATCATATATTGTAGATACTAGATGAATCAATAATTTACCAGAATTAATTTATAATCAATCTACTTCTGGATCTGCTCATGAAAAAGAGCCAAGATACTTCGATTTCTTATATTTTAGCAAATATGGTCGTGCGTTTATGTCGTACATGCCAATTTGAATTGGTGAATATGCTATTCTTTATTTAAATTTCATTTATATGATTACTACTATTTATTCAAAAAATGCGATTGATTGGTACGAGTGGATTTTCTATTACGATGAATTGATGAAACAATAGCTGGTCCAATAGCTGCTTCAGCGGCGGCAATAGCGATAACAAAAATAGAAAAAACGTCTCCTTTTAATTGGCGACTATCAAATAAATCAGAAAATGTTACGAAATTCATATTAACCGCATTTAGTATAAGCTCAAGACACATAAGTGCTCTAACCATATTTCGGCTTGTGATCAATCCATAGATACCGATAGAAAATAAATAGGCACTCAAAACAAGTACATGTTCGAGCAGCATTGACCAACTCCTTATAAATCTCGATTCATTTCAATAAAAAAAAATTCAACCGATTCGATTGCCTAGAATATAACAAGTACGGAATAAAAGAAGGTAGGTATTAGTAATAGATTGAACTAATAGCATTTCCTTTTTTTTATACATAAACAATAAATGAACAATCTGAAAATGGAATAAAAGGAAAATGTATGGGATAAGGCAGAACAAACGAAGTACTTATTTTTTTTATTTGTCTTTCTAACTATTTCATTTTTTATTGACGAGCCATAGCAATTGCACCTATCAAAGCAACTAAAAGAATTATAGAAGTAAGTTCAAATGGAAGAAAAAAATCTGTTGATAAATGAATCCCAATTTGTTGACCATTATTTATCAAGTCCTGTTCTATAATCTGGTTGAATCTTGTAGTCCAACTAATCCCGTACCATGATGTATCTGAGATAGTAGTAATTAGTGAAACAAAAATACTTGTACAAACTAGTGAAGTGATTCCATCGCCAACGGTACAAAGATGGAAATCATTGTAATATTCTGAACCATTCATGAACATCACAGCAAATAGGATTAGGACATTTATGGCTCCCACATAAATAAGGAGCTGTGCAGCCGCTACAAAATGTGAGTTTGATGGAATATAGAATAAGGATATACAAATAAGAACCAATCCCAACGAAAAGGCCGAATAAATTGGATTGAGAAGTAATACCACTCCGAGACCTCCTAATATAAGACCCGATCCCCAAAAAACTAAAAGAAAATCATGTATTGGTCCAGGTAAATCCATTATCTGTAAAATAAAAATAAATAAGAGTCAAAATGTTGCATGACCTTATTGACCAGACAGGAAAAAATAGGTTACCTTTTTTTTTTTGATACGTTCCTAATTGAAAATGGAATTCAATCCTAATGGGGTGTGGTTTGATGTAGATACACTTATTAATTGAATTTATAATTGAATCCCGTTTCATTTCTCTATCTGAAAAAGTAGTTTGCCATTTTATTTATAGATTATTCTTTATATTAAAATATTATATATATTATTCTATTTATAATCTATATTTATATTGTATTGAATATTAATTGTTTTGTTAAAGAATCACGGATATATGAATATATTTTCTATTCAAAAAAACCCGTGATTCTCACCAACCCAGAGTTAGCTAGGATTTTTTTTTTAGTTATTGACCAAGAAAGGGGCTT